GCTGTTCATGTACCTTTATCTTTGGAGGCACAAGCGGAGGCTCGTTTACTTATGTTTTCTCATATGAATCTCTTGTCTCCAGCTATTGGAGATCCCATTTCCGTACCAACTCAAGATATGCTTATGGGACTCTATGTATTAACGATCGGAAATCGTCGAGGTATTTGTGCAAATAGGTATAATCCATGGAATCGAAGAAACTATAAAAATGAAAGAATTGACGATAATAACTATAAGTATAAAAAGTATAAAAAAAAAAAAGAACCCTATTTTTGTAGTTCTTATGATGCACTTGGAGCTTATCGACAGAAACAAATCAATTTAAATAGTCCTTTGTGGCTCCGGTGGCGGCTAGATCAACGCGTGATTGCATCAAGAGAAGTTCCCATCGAAGTTCAATATGAATCTTTGGGTACCTATCATGAGATTTATGAGCACTATCTAATAGTAAGAAGTGTAAAAAAAGAAATTCTTTGTATATACATTCGAACTACTGTTGGTCATATTTCTTTTTATCGAGAAATAGAAGAAGCCGCACAAGGGTTTTGCCGGGCTTGCTCATATGGTACCTAAGCTAAGTAATTATATGATACCCGTGAAAATTCGGGTTTCTCCGGTTCCACCAGTATCATAGTTCCTGAATTTTTACGCGAATCAAGATCGAGGAAAGGAAGTCTTCGAATCACTGACTCAAATCCATTGTCGAATTCTACTCAGCGGAATATGGAGGTACTTATGGCAGAACGGGCTGATCTGGTCTTTCACAATAAAGCGATAGATGGAACTGCCATGAAACGACTTATTAGCAGATTAATAGATCACTTCGGAATGGCATATACATCACACATCCTGGATCAGGTAAAGACTCTGGGTTTCCAGCAAGCCACTACTACATCCATTTCATTAGGAATTGATGATCTTTTAACAATATCTTCTAAGGGATGGCTAGTCCAAGATGCTGAACAACAAAGTTTGATTTTGGAAAAACACCATCATTGTGGGAATGTACACACGGTAGAAAAATTACGTCAATCCATTGAGATATGGTATGCTACAAGTGAATATTTGCGACAAGAAATGAATCCTAATTTTAGGATGACGGACCCTTCTAATCCAGTCCATATAATGTCTTTTTCGGGAGCTAGAGGAAATGCATCTCAGGTACACCAATTAGTAGGGATGAGAGGATTAATGTCGGATCCCCAAGGACAAATGATTGATTTACCTATTCAAAGCAATTTACGCGAAGGACTTTCTTTAACAGAATATATCATTTCCTGCTACGGAGCCCGCAAGGGGGTTGTGGATACTGCTGTCCGAACATCAGATGCTGGATACCTCACGCGCAGGCTTGTTGAAGTAGTTCAACACATTGTTGTCCGTAGAACAGATTGTGGCACCATCCGAAGTATTTCTGTGAGTCCTCTAAATAAAATGATGGCGGAAAGGATTTTTATCCAAACATTAATCGGCCGTGTATTGGCAGACGATATATATATGGGTCCACGATGCGTTGCCACCCGAAATCAAGATATCGGGATTGGGCTTGTCAATCGATTCATAACCTTTCGAGCACAACCAATATATATTCGAACCCCTTTTACTTGCAGGAGTGCATCTTGGATCTGTCGATTATGTTATGGTCGGAGTCCCACTCATGGCGACCTGGTTGAATTGGGAGAAGCAGTAGGGATTATTGCGGGTCAATCTATTGGGGAACCCGGGACTCAATTAACATTAAGAACTTTTCATACCGGCGGAGTATTTACAGGCGGTACTGCAGAACACGTACGAGCTCCCACTAATGGAAAAATCAAATTCAATGAGGCTTTGGTTCATCCCACACGTACACGTCATGGACATCCTGCCTTTCTATGTTATATAGACCTTTCTGTAACTATTGAGGGTCAAGATATTATACATAATGTGAATATTCCGCCAAAAAGTTTTCTTTTAGTTCAAAACGATCAATATGTAGAATCAGAACAAGTCATTGCTGAGATTCGCGCGAGTACATCTACTTTGAATTTTAAAGAGAGGGTTCGAAAACATATTTATTCTGACTCAGAGGGAGAAATGCACTGGAGTACCGACGTGTACCATGCGCCTGAATATACATATGGTAATGTTCATCTCTTACCAAAAACAAGTCATTTATGGATATTATCGGGAGATCTGTGCGGATCCAGTATAGTGCCTTTTTCGCTCCACAAGGATCAAGATCAAATAAACGTTCATTCTCTTTCTGTCGAACGAAGATATATTTCTAAGCTCTCAGTGACTAATGAGCAAGTGAGACACAACTTGTTTAGTTCGTACCCTTCCAGTAAAAGGGGGGAGAGGATTCTTAATTATTCAGGACCCGATCGAATCCTATGCAATAGTCGTTGTAATTTCGCCTATCCTGCGATTCTCCACGAAAATTCTGATTTATTGGCAAAGAGACGAAGAAATAGATTCATTATTCCATTCCAATCTAATCAAGAACGGGAGAACGAACCAATGTCCGGTTCGGGTATCTCGATTGAAATACCCATAAATGGTATTTTTCGTAGAAACAGTATTCTTGCGTATTTCGATGACCCCCGATACAGAAGAAACAGCTCGGGAATTACGAAATCTGGGACTATAGAGGTGCATTCAATCGTCAAAAAAGAGGATTTGATTGAGTATCGAAGAGCAAAAGAATTTAGGTCTAAATGCAAAATGCAAACGAAAGTAGATCGATTTTTTTTCATTCCCGAGGAAGTGCATATCTTACCCGGATCTTCTTCCATAATGGTACAGAACAATAGTATTATTGGAGTAGATACACGAATCACTTTAAATACAAGAAGCCGAGTAGGCGGATTGGTCCGAGTGGAGAGAAAAAAAAAAAGGATTGAACTCAAAATATTTTCTGGAGATATCCATTTTCCTGGAGAAACAGATAAGATATCTCGACACAGTGGTATCTTGATACCTCCGGGAGGGGGGAAAAAAGATTCTAAGGAATCAAAAAAAAAATTGAAAAATTGGATCTATGTCCAACGGATTACACCTGCCAAGAAAAAGTATTTTGTTTTGGTTCGACCCGTAGTCACATATGAAAGAGCGGACGGAATAAATTTAGCAACGCTTTTCCCACAGGATCTGTTGCAGGAAAGGGATAATGTGCAACTTCGAGTTGTCAATTATATCCTTTATGGAAATGGCAAACCAATTCGAGGAATTTCTCACACAAGTATTCAATTGGTTCGGACTTGTTTAGTAGTGAACTGGGACCAAGGCAAAAATGTCTCTTCTATAGATATAGAAGAAGAAGAGGTTCATGCTTCCTTTGTTGAAGTAAGGGCAAACGGTCTTATTCAAGATTTCATAAGAATGGACTTAGTGAAGTCCCCCATTTCGTATACCGGAAAAAGGAATGATCCGAGGGGCTCAAGATTGATCCCCGATAATGGATCAGATCGCACCAATATAAATCCTTTTTATTCTAAGGTAAGGATTCAAGAATTACTTCGCCAACAGCAAGGAACTGTTCGTACATTCTTGCATAGAAATCAAAATAAGGAGTGCCAATCTTTGATAATTTTGTCATCATCCAATTGTTCTCAAATGGGTCCCTTCAATGGTTTGAAATATCACAATGTGACAAAAGAATCAATTAAAAGAGATCCCCTAATTTCAATTAGAAATTCGTTGGGTCCTTTAGGGACTGTCTCTAAAATTGCGAATTTTTATTCATCTTATTACTATTTAATAACTCATAATCCGATTTTGGTAAATAAATATTTGCTATTTGACAATTTAAAACATACTTTCCAAGTATTTAAATATTATTTAATCGATGAAAATGGAAAAATTTATAATCCCGATCCATGCATTAACATCATTTTGAATTCATTCAATTTGAATTGGTATTTTCTCCATCACGATTATTGTGAAGAGACATCCACAATAATTAGCCTGGGACGGTTTATTTGTGAGAATGGATGTCTATCCAAAAAAAGACCGCATTTAAAATCTGGCCAAGTTCTAATTGTTCATGTTGACTCTTTAGTAATAAGATCGGCTAAGTCCTATTTGGCCACTCCAGGAGCAAGCGTTCATGGCCATTATGGAGAAATCCTTTACGAAGGAGACACATTAGTTACATTTATATATGAAAAATCGAGATCTGGTGATATAACGCAGGGTCTTCCAAAAGTGGAACAGGTCTTAGAAGTGCGTTCAATTGATTCAATATCAATGAACCTAGAAAAGAGGGTTGAGGGTTGGAACAAACGTATAACAAGAATTCTTGGAATTCCTTGGGAATTCTTGATTGGTGCCGAGCTAACCATAGCGCAAAGTCGGATCTCTTTGGTTAATAAGATTCAAAAGGTTTATCGATCCCAGGGGGTGCAGATCCATAATAGGCATATAGAAATTATTGTACGTCAAATAACATCAAAAGTATTGGTTTCAGAAGATGGAATGTCTAATGTTTTTTTACCTGGAGAACTAATTGGATTATTGCGAGCGGAGCGAACGGCGCGCGCTTTGGAAGAAGCGATCTCTTACCGAGCCGTCTTATTGGGAATAACGCGAGCATCTCTGAATACTCAAAGTTTCATATCCGAGGCGAGTTTTCAAGAAACTGCTCGAGTTTTAGCAAAAGCCGCTCTACGGGGTCGTATTGATTGGTTGAAAGGCCTGAAAGAGAACGTTGTTCTGGGGGGAATGATACCTGTTGGTACTGGATTCAAAGGATTGGTGCGCCATTCAAGGGACCATAACAACATTCCTTTGAAAATGAAAAAGAAAAATATATTTGAAGGGGAAATGAGAGATATTTTGTTCCACCACAGAGAATTATTTGATTTTTGTAGCCAAAAAAATTTCCATGATATATCAAAACAACCATTTACAGGATTTAATGATTCCTAAGAGTGGATTTATCCTTTTCTTTTAACTATTTGGTCTGATCGGTTGAGTTGGTAATGGTAATAAAGATAATAACGAATAAAAAGGAATTA